AGACTTGTTAGAGGAATATCACATAAATATTTCAACTTATCATTTTCGATTACGAAAAAGAATTAGACATTGCATTACATAACAAGAATTTATTTGATTTCTATCAATAAAATAAATCTAGTTCTGAATAAAAAATGCAATTCTAGTCTTTCTATTTTATTTCGTTCCTATTCTCCTTTCTCAGAAAAAGGGTTATTATTCAAAGTAAAAAATTTCTTCGTTCTTGATAGTTATTTACTTAAAAAGTGGATAGGAACATACTCTGGATCGAAATCGCGGGGAATACTTCTTAATCATTTCTACTAACTTAAAGCCCCAATCGAATTACTTTAATCCATCAAAAAATATCCTGTTGGATAATTTCTCGAATCTCCATTACTAATCCTTTGTGTATCTTGGTCTTCCTAACCATCCACTCATTGTTGTGAATCTCCCATTAGGGTAATACATCTATTAGTCAAAACCCCATACAGTTGATCTTTTGAACCCGCTTCAAGCCATGATGATTAATCAACCAATCTTGGGGTAAAGAGTTGCGGTTGGTTATGTTGACCTTCACTTAATTCTTGTACATAGGAAATGAGATTGAATTCTTTTAACAGCAAATTGGTAAGTTGTTTTATTTCACTCATATAACTATCTGTTTTAGTTCATCAACCCCCAATGATGAATAAAAAAAATGGATATTCATTTAACTTTCTTGCTAGAATCTTGCTAGAAAGAAAATAAATAGGTGAATTTTTTTTTCTTAACGAATCGCACGTAGAGATATTGATAATACACATAGAGTTAATGGTATTTCATAACTAATTGATTGAGCTGCAGCCCTTAATCCACCTAAAAAGGAATATTTATTATTTGATCCATATCCCGACATAAGAAGCCCAATAGGAGCAAGACTTGAAACGGCGATCCACAAAAAAACACCAATATTAAGATCAGATAGAATAAGGCGATAACTAAAAGGAATTACTGAATAACTTAGTAGAATGGATATGACTGCTATGGATGGCCCGATACTAAATAAACGAGTATCTCCTCTAGATGGAAGAATATTTTCTTTGAAAAGTAGTTTTGTACCATCTGCTAAAGCTTGAAGAATTCCCAAAGGCCCAGCGTATTCGGGTCCAATACGTTGTTGTATCCCTGCAGATATTTCTCTTTCTAACCAAACAATTACTAGTACACCTAATATGATTCCTAATACAAGAGTCAAAATAGGGACAAGCATCCATATGATCCCATAGATTTCTTTTAAGAATTCCAATTTGGAAAAAGAATTGATAGCTTGTATTTCTGTTGTATCAATTATCATGTCAACGATCAACTTCTCCCATAATGATATCTATGCTACCTAGTATCGTCATAATATCAGCCAATTTCATTCTTTTAACCAACTGAGGAAGAATTTGCAAGTTGATAAAACCCGGTGGTCGAATTTTCCATCTCCAAGGAAAAACACTCTGATCTCCTAGCAGAAAAATTCCGAGTTCTCCTTTTGGTGCTTCGACTCTTACATAAAGTTCTTGCTTGGACAATTCAAAACCTGGAGAAGGTTTTTTACTAATAAATCGATATTCAAAATCATTCCATTCAGGGTCTTTTATTGTATCAAAACGTCGGATTTCTAAATTCTCATAGGGTCCCCCTGGAATTCCTTCCAGAGCCTGTTGGATAATTTTTATGGATTCTGTCATTTCACTGATTCGTACTAAATACCGAGCTAATGAATCCCCCTCTTTTTGCCATTGAATCTCCCAATCAAATTCGTCATAACACTCATAACGATCAACTTTACGAAGATCCCATTGTATTCCAGAAGCTCGTAGCATTGGGCCCGATAAACCCCAATTTATTGCTTCTTCTGCCCCAATAATGCCTACGCCCTCAACTCGTTCTAAAAAAATAGGATTCCGTGTAATAAGCTTTTGATATTCAGCAACCCCGGTTAAAAAATAATCGCAAAAATCTAAACATTTATCTATCCAGCCATGAGGCAGATCAGCAGCGACTCCTCCGATACGAAAATAATTATGCATCATGCGCATACCGGTAGCAGCTTCGAATAGGTCATATATCAATTCTCGTTCTCGAAAAATATAGAAGAAAGGAGTCTGTGCCCCAATATCTGCCATAAAAGGACCGAGCCATAACAAATGGGAAGCGATACGACTCAATTCCAACATAATAGTTCTTATATAGCTAGCCCTTTTAGGTACTTGAATATTACCTAGCTGTTCGGGTCCATTTACGGTTATTGCTTCTGTGAACATAGTAGCTAAATAATCCCAACGTGTTACATAAGGCAAATATTGTATAATTGTTCGATTTTCCGCAATTTTCTCCATCCCTCTATGTAAATAACCCAATATCGGTTCACAGTCAATAACATCTTCACCATCGAGAGTAACGATCAGCCGAAGAACACCATGCATTGATGGGTGGTGAGGGCCCATATTGACTATCATGAGGTCTTTTCTTGTAGTTGGTGCAATCATAAGTTTTTTCCCGAGTCATTCTTCCATGCATTGCTGAAAGTAAAAAGAAGTTCATCAAAATTAAAACGACTAAGCTCAAATACAAATAATGGTATCACGCTTAAAATTAACGAGTTTTTATCTCTCGAATATCCAACTCTCCAATTAATTCTTTATAACGTCCTCTATTCTTTTTTGACAAATAGGCCAGCAGTCGTTGACGTTTTCCCAAAATTTTCCGTAAACCTCTCTGAGACGAAAAGTCTTTTTTGTGCAATTCCAAATGTGAAGTAAGTCTCTTTATCTTAGTAGTCAAACTGAATACTTGAAATTCAACAGACCCTCTGTTTTCTTCGTTTTCTTTTTGAGAGATAACCGAAATGAATGAATTTTTTACCATAAAAAAAAATGCCCCTCTTCCTTTTTTCAGATATGGATTTTACTGATCAGTAATAATAATGCCATTAATTCGAATGTGGTATATAGAATAATCTAATCCGAATTTTTTTATAAACTCCTAATTTTTGGAATTCAAATCAATCCAATTTCAAATTGGAGTTCGATAGGGATAGAAAGCCATTGGTACATTTTCACAGCGAATAATTTAGATCTAAAATCAAGAAGGTTCTGTTGATTCATTTCAAGATCTAATTGAGACATTATTCATTTCATATTGGATATTAAAATGAAATTTGTGGCATGTGATCTGTCTATTTCTTTACTTTCATATAACCTATATTATATATAGGTTATAGGATATGATATATAGAATAGGATATAATATATAGAAAAAGTATATTATCCACGAATTTTCAATCGTGGATACATTTGTATCCTTAACATACTGAAACGACTTCCATTATTGGTATCAAACCAATAACGGTTCATGCAAGCTAAATCTTCTAATCGATAATTAGGCCAAAGAAAGAGCTTTAATTTTATTAATTGATTTTTCTCTCTATCAAGATGGTTACTGTCATGCGAAACTTGGCTGCTTCTTTTTATGTTCTTTCCGTTCCAAAATACTGGATTTATATCTACATCATTTTTCTTCTTTGAATTGAAACAAATTTGAATTCGCAATTTTCTACGACGTCTAAACGATAAAATAGTTTCAGGAACAAGCAAATCCAAATTTCTATTTCCAACTATTCTTTGATGTGGTGAAATAGCTTTATCAAAATCATTCTTAGAAACATTTCTTTGTTCTTGGTATTTTTGATTAGTTTGGTGCTTACTCTTATGAACCAACGAAATACCTATGGTTTGATACATAATTAATTGTCCATCGTTTTTTCCAGACAGACGAATGGGTTCTATAATCAATATTCCCTTTTTCATTAATTCTGTAAGAGTTAAATTCTTCTGAATTAGCATTATATCCAAACTCATTTCTCTCTTTTGAATCGAGGATATAGTAATTTTTCTCGGATCTATCAGTCTAAGTAGGAGACAATATACCTTGATATTATTGATCATTCTTTGATTCAAAATATCGCTCCATTTCAATTGAAAAAGCATATAACGTTTTAGGAACAAATCTAGTTCTGCTTCCGTATTGCTTTTGTATTGTTTTTTCTTTTTCCCCTTTTTCATGTCTGATTTTGCATAATTTTCTTGACTATCTTTTTGTTGTGAGAGAATAGGTCCAAGATCTCCTCGGGTTGTGGGTTCTTTTTGTTCTTGATTTTGATGCTTTTTAGTTTTATTCGATGGCATCAAAAACCTTCCTTTTTGGTTTTCATTGATCTTTTTATTTTCACTACTATTGTTTTCATTTCTATTCCAATTTAAAAGGAGGAATTTGGTTGGTATAAACCAAGGGTTCGTTTTATATGCATTATAAAGTAACACAAATTCTGGGAAGAACCAAAGTTCCAGATTCGATATGGGACGCTTTAGCATTTTTTCATTCATTCCCATCCAATCAAAAAATACGTTGTGGAAGTTTGTTGAATTGATTTCTGGAATCATCATAAGATAAAAAAAATCTTTTTTAGGAATTATTTGAGAATAATTAGTACGAATTTTAGGATTTTGATTGCTGTTGGTATCGATCGTGATCCAGGTGTCAATATGGCCTTTTTGTCTAAGATAAAAATTGAGAATTTTCCAATCAAAATATTTTCTATCGGCCTTTTTTTCGATATATATAATATCAACCTTTCCTAGATAATTATTGATAGGAATGTTACTAAGCGTATTAAAAAGGCTTGCTTTATGCATGTTATAAGAAATCTCTTGGTTCTTATTTCTTTGAAACGGAGATCTATAAAAAAAGCATTCCTTTTTATTTTCATAATAAAGAAATTTATATGATAAAAGATCATATCTAGAGTCTTTTTGAAAATTATCTTTTTGATTATATAATGAATATACTTCAAATTGTTTTTCTTTGTTGGAATCAATTAATTGGTCTTTTTCATATGAATGCAATTTTTTAAAATTTGCCTTTTTAGCTAGACGATGCCGATTAACTCTATTTCGCCACTTTTGGGGTATTAATCTAGACCATCTGATCTCGGATAAATTGTATTGATACTGTCCTATTAACCAGTTTTTCCAGTGATTCATTTTAGAACTTGGAAGTTTCTTATCCCCTAATTTCGAATGAACCCTTCTTTGTGTTTCAAAATAATCCTTTATTTCAGGCTTAAGAAAAAAAGGGATTCCTTGATATTGAAAAACTGATTTTAATTTAGACGAGTTACTAACTTGAATTTGTGATAATTTATAAAATACATATGCTTGTGACACGTAGGATAAGTCATAAAACATATATGAATTTGTTTGCTTATTCCTAATAATATCAAGTGACTTTTTTATAGTCGAAATAAACGTAATTGGATTTGTCTTTTGTTTATTAATTCCTTCTTGCTTTTTTTCATTATTGTAAAGAGATTTATCAAAAATTTGTTTTGTTGATTCAAAAAAAAGTTCTGTATTCATTCTCGGAATATTAATGATAGATAAAATTAGATCCGTGTAAATTCTTTCAATTAAAAATTTGAAAAAAAGGGGTAATTTACAAATTAATCGAGCATTTTTTCTTTTGAATATTTGCCATTTTTCGAATCGTTTAGTATTATAACTTCTTTTGTTAGAACTAATATTTATTTTTCTTTTTTGAGTCACTTTGTTTTTCTCTTTTGTCATTCTTTCAATTTCATTTCGAATTGTACTTCTTCTCTGAGTGAAATCCTTGATTTTTTTTTCGGTCAATGAAGAATTTGTGTAACTCGGAGCTACAATTTCACTAAATGATTCGTGAATTATCTGATTGTTGATTATTGAATCTTTTTCTTCTTTCATTTCACTCGATTCATCTCTTTCGACTTTTCTTAGTCGAAATAATAAAATTGGATTTACTTTTGAAAGTTCTTTTATCATTTGTTTTAGAAAAATAATCCATTTGATAACCCTTTTGTTTATTTCTTTTGAAATTAATTTTGTTTTTTCTTTAATAACTATTAGAACTTGAAAATACTTCTTTTTTAATTTTCCAATTTTTTTTTCAAGTTCGTTAAAAATGGGTTTAAAAAAGGAAGGGCGTTTTCGGGGCGAACCAAAAGGAAGTTCCGTTTCCATTCCCCAAACTGTTAAAAAACAAAAATCATCTTTTTCTTTTTTCTTTTTCATTAAATCTTCTTCAGAAGATTGTAGTTTCGATTTGTGCCAAGGTTTCAGACAGAAAGGAAATAAGATTTTTATCTGAATACCATCTGTCAACCAATTTTTTGGAAATTCTGTTTCGGATAATGGAACACCATTATAGGTACATTTAACATGCATCTCTCTATTCCATTCCTGTAAATCCTCAGACCATTCAGGAACTTGCAATAGGAATATACGGCCAATATTTTTTGCAACTATCAATGAAGGTAATAGAATAGATTTTCTAAAAATGGATTGACTTAATAACATGTACCCTCTTATTATTTGCGCAAATGGAATGGTGTCCCAGGCCTCTGCTATCTCTATTCGAACTTTCTCTTTTCTTTTGTTCTTCTCTTTTATTTCTTCTCTTTTTGTTTGCTCTTTTGTATACTCTACAATTTTGAATGCTTCCCCTTTCCTCACCCAATTTCCAAAAATGAATTGACTCAACCCGGAGATATCAAAAGAAAAAAAAGGGGATTTTTCTATTCTGTCCAAAAAGAGAGGGGAATGCACATTTGCTTGAAACAATTCCCAAATAACTATTTTACGTCTCTGAGCTCGCATAGAACCTTTGATTATACCTCGCCGAAAGTCTGATTGTTGTGAATACCGTATCAAAGCCACTTCCTCTGGTTCATTATCCGTATTAGTATCCATAGTATTAGGATCAGTATCCTCTTTGGTAGCAGTAAAAATGACTACCCGTTTACTCTTTCTTGAACGAATTTGATACTCTCCTGGTGCCTCTTCTGGATATTCTCCTGATTGTTGTTCTAACTCGGTGATTAATTTGTATGACCATCGAGGAACTTTTTTACTGATTTCTTTTATCCTAATTGATTTTGTGTTAATTTCATTAGGATCAGTTCCAATTTGAGTTAATAAATAGTTTAAATATTTTCTTCCCTTTTCCGAATCTATTCTTCTTTCTGAAAATAAAGAAAGATCCTTCCAATTTTGATTGGATCCCAATCCTCTAAAAAATTGATTGATTAAACTTAAGAAATCAATAATTTCTGTTGATAATGATTTTCTATCAAATCTATTTTTTTTCTGTTCAAATTCGTGGTAATCCGTATCGGGAATAAGAATACCGTGAATCCGATTTATCTCCAATTTCTCTATGAACTTTTCTTTCGAAGTTTTTTTTAGGATTGGAGGTGAAGGGTTTTTATAGATTGTTTTCCGATATGATCCGTTCAACAAAGGATCATACCTTTTAGATAAGTATTCTTTGGTAGACTCGTCATTACATAATCGAGTCCTTGTATCGAGTATATTCAAAACAATATATTCTTTGTCTAGAACTTGAATTCGATTTAGAAACTCGTTGTTGAAACTTTCGCCTTTTTGTTTGTTGGTA